AATATAGTTGGAATAATCAAATTACTAGTTGCATTGAGAGTTACATTTGTAGTGAAAGTGGAAATAATAGTGAAAGTGCTAGTATAAGAGATGGTAGGAATTTCACTAGAACAGAAAGTTCTAATGATCTAGATGTTACTCAAAAATACAGGCATTTGTGGGTTCAATGCGAAAATTGTTATGGATTAAATTATAAGAAATTTTTGAAATCAAAAATGAATATTTGTGAACAATGTGGATATCATTTGAAAATGAGTAGTTCAGATAGAATCGACCTTTCGATTGATCCAGGTACTTGGGCTCCTATGGATGAAGACATGGTCTCTCTAGATCCCATTGAATTTCATTCGGAAGAGGAACCTTATAAAGATCGTATTGATTCTTATCAAAGAAAGACAGGATTGACTGAAGCTGTTCAAACAGGCACAGGTCAATTAAATGGTATTCCCGTAGCAATTGGAGTTATGGATTTTCAGTTTATGGGGGGTAGTATGGGATCTGTAGTAGGCGAAAAAATCACCCGTTTGATCGAGTATGCTACCAATCAATGTTTACCTCTTATTTTTGTGTGTGCTTCTGGAGGAGCACGCATGCAAGAAGGAAGTTTGAGCTTGATGCAAATGGCTAAAATATCTTCCGCTTTATATCATTATCAATCAAATAAAAACTTATTCTATGTATCAATCCTTACATCTCCGACTACAGGTGGGGTGACAGCTAGTTTTGGTATGTTGGGGGATATCATTATTGCCGAACCCAATGCCTACATTGCATTTGCGGGTAAAAGAGTAATTGAACAAACATTGAATAAGACATTACCTGAGGGTTCACAGTCGGCTGAATATTTATTCCATAAGGGCTTATTCGATCCAATCGTACCACGTAATCCTTTAAAAGGTATTTTGAGTGAGTTATTTCACCTCCATGTTTTCTTTCCTTTGAATCCAAATTCAATCAAGTAGAGCCTTAATCAAAATAAAAAAAAAATTGGATTTGTGATGAACCAGTAGTTATTTATTTAGTTTAAAGGAATCGAATTCAAAATCCAAAGAATGGATTTTTCTTTGGTAACATAAGATTTCATTGTAGAAAGAATCATGTGGATTATTATTTTTTTTTTTTACAGATATTACTAATTAGTAATTAGGAAATCTCTATGAAACAACATAAAAGAGCGAATTCTTTCACGGAAGAAAGAATTTCATTAGCCGAGGGGAATCAAACGAATTTCATGTTCCCTTCTTCAATATGTAGATCAAATTCGACTATAGAAAATATTGGCATAGAGTCTTGTATCTTTCTAGATCTCCAGAGAATCTTTAGGTTTACTAAGAATCCGTGTTATTGAATCGGATTATAACGAATTTTTGATTTTTATTTGTAAGAAAATCTTTATTCCAGTTAATTAAATGAAAATTATAAGACAAGAAAAATCAAAAATATTAATATAATAAATTAATAAATAAAAAAGTGGATTATCATACATATATTTCATGTCGAAAGATGAAAAATTCTGTTCTACATTCCTTTTCCATATATATATACTCATGTATATATAGAATTCTAGATTCATTCTAATTATTAGAGAATTCAAATAATTATACTCACGTAGATATACTTATTATAATTATAGAATTCTTCTAATTCTAAGAAATTTTCATAATTATATATATGAATATATGCATTATAATAATTCTAAGATATCTTTCTAACAATAAATAACAGATAAAAATATTAATATAATTAGAATAAATAACATAACAATAATAATAAATAACAGGTACAAATATTAAGTCTATTAAATCGAGGTATCCATTCTATGACAACTTTCAACAACTTACCCTCTATTTTTGTGCCTTTAGTGGGCTTAGTTTTTCCGGCAATTGCAATGGCTTCTTTATCTCTTCATGTTCAAAAAAACAAGATTTTTTATTTTTAAATACGACGGTGCCAAATCTTGTATATATATACATTTTTTTTTAAGAATGGGACTTCTACCATAACACAGATATTTATATTTATTTAGTAGAATAGAGTATAACATGTAGCTTACTCTTTCCATAAGCGATTATACATGACATCTGAGTAAATGAATTATAAATATTTGAAAAAATAAAAAAGAATCGAATAGATCGGAATCGGAGCGAATATCTGAGATATAGATATAAAGTAAATATATCTCTATATAAGTATCTATAGGAAATTATATGTCAGTTGATGTTATTATTTTAGATCTAAGCAATTCGATGAATTACTTTTAAAGGGTCACATCAGAATAATACTAGTTGATGAGAGTTACTTCGGAAACCAAAAAAAGTAAAATTTATTTCGGTTATTTTTTTTATTCTTCCAATTCCAATAAAATGCAATTAGATCTAGTATGAGTTGGCGATCAGAACATATATGGATAGAATTTTTAAGGGGATCTCGAAAAACAAGCAATTTCTGCTGGGCCTTTATCCTTTTTTTAGGTTCATTAGGGTTTTTATTGGTTGGAACTTCCAGTTATCTTGGTAGAGATTTGATATCTTTATTTCCGTCTCAGCAAATCATTTTTTTTCCACAGGGGATCGTGATGTCTTTCTATGGGATCGCAGGTCTCTTTATTAGTTCTTATCTATGGTGCACAATTTCGTGGAATGTAGGTAGCGGTTATGATCGATTCGATAGAAAAGAAGGACTAGCGTCTATTTTTCGTTGGGGATTTCCTGGAAAAAATCGTCGCATCTTCCTCCGATTCCTTCTGAAAGACATTCAATCCATCAGAATCGAAGTTAAAGAGGGTATTTATGCACATCGTATCCTTTATATAGAAATCAGAGGCCAGGGGGCCATTCCCTTGACTCGTAATGAGAAGAATTTCACCCCACAAGAAATTGAGCAAAAAGCTGCAGAATTGGCCTATTTCTTGCGTGTACCAATTGAAGTATTTTGAAAAATGAAGTGAAGACCAATAAATTCTTTTTTTTTTTTATTTTGAATTAATACGTTAGATACAGATAGATTATATCTTGTAAATTATCTCGACTTTTTTTGTCAATCGAACTTTCTCTTTCTTTTTTTATTCTTTTTTGTATTCCTTAATGAAATTATAATTAACAAAATTACCAAAGGATTGGACCACTTATAACGAAAACTTCTGCGTTGTTTTGACACTCATTTTTGACCATAACATCATACAATAGTCTTGATAAAGTTCTCTTAAATTTTCTTGGACTGGATAGTAGGCGAATTTTTTTTTTTCAAATATTTTCTATTTTGATCGAATAGAAAGGGACTTCTTTCACCTGTAAATCCTAATCCTGAAGTGGTTCTTTCGTGCAGTCATCGAAACCGGACAATTGCTTCAAATTTGAGTAATTGCTATATTTGGAAACAATAGATATTTTTTTTCTTGATTCGAATTTTAAAAGTGGATTCTTTGTTTTTCTAGTTTTGTATTGTTTCGAAATTTAAGGACTAACCACTCAAGCACAAATAAAAAACAGAGAATAGATTGATAATAGAATCAATATGACTTGTAATAGAACTTATGTTTGATATGAATATTAAATATTGTATCAAGTTGACGAATGAAGTAAGTTCATTAAAAAAAAAAATAAAAGACGAAAAAATGGCAAAAACGAAAGCATTCATTCCCCTTCTATATCTTGCATCTATAGTATTTTTGCCCTGGTGGATCTCTCTTTCATTTAAAAAAAGCCTAGAAGCTTGGGTTACTAATTGGTGGAATACTGGGCAATCTGAAATTTTCTTGAATCATATTCAAGAAAAAAATATTTTTAAAAAAGTTCTAGAATTAGAGGGACTCTTCCTCTTGGACGAAATGATAAAAGAATACCCAGAAACACATCTACAAAAACTTCGTATCGGAATTTACAAAGAAACAATTCAATTGATCAAGATACACAATCATGATCGTATCCATATGATTTTGTACTTCTCGACAAATATAATCTCTTTTGTTATTCTAAGTGCTTATTCTATTCTAGGTAATGAACAACTTTTTCTTCTTAACTCTTGGGTTCAAGAGTTCCTATATAACTTAAGTGACACAATAAAAGCTTTTTCTATTCTTTTATTAACTGATTTATGTATAGGCTTCCATTCTCCCCATGGTTGGGAACTAATGATTGGATCTGTTTACAAAGATTTTGGATTTGCTCATAATGATCAAATTATATCCGGTCTTGTTTCCACTTTTCCAGTCATTCTAGATACAGTTTTAAAATATTGGATCTTCCGTTATTTAAATCGTATATCTCCGTCACTTGTAGTGATTTATCATTCAATAAATGACTAAAAAATGATCCACTGATTCAATTTTCAGGTTTGTTACTTTGTACATAAGTAAAACATTAATAATTTGACTTATTTCTTCTACCCATCCAGGAGAAGATTCGAGTCAAATTTTTTCAGTAAATAGCAGAATCAGGGATAGGGAACTATACTAGCAACCTACCTAATTTTATTGTAGAAATTTTCGGGATTGGACCATGCAAACTAGAAATACCTTTTCTTGGATAAAGGCCGAGATTACTCGATCCATTTTCCTATCGCTCATGATATATATAATAACTGGGGCACCTGTTTCAAATGCATATCCCATTTTTGCACAGCAGGGTTATGAAAATCCACGAGAAGCGACCGGCCGTATTGTCTGTGCCAACTGCCATTTAGCTAATAAGCCCGTGGATATTGAGGTTCCACAAGCTGTACTTCCTGATAGTGTATTTGAAGCAGTTGTTCGAATTCCTTATGATAAGCAATTGAAACAAGTTCTTGGGAATGGTAAAAAAGGAGCTTTGAATGTGGGGGCTGTTCTTATTTTACCTGAGGGGTTTGAATTAGCCCCCCCCGATCGTATTTCGCCCGAGATTAAAGAAAAGATAGGCAATCTGTCTTTTCAGAACTATCGTCCCACTAAAAAAAATATTCTTGTGATAGGTCCTGTTCCTGGTCAGAAATATAGTGAAATCACCTTTCCTATTCTTTCTCCG